CGTGAAAACACAGGCGCATCAAAAAAGAATGGATTCGCAGGGTCCCAAAGAGATTGGCTTATTGGAAATTTTACAAAGACTTGTTCTTTGTAAAATTGATCTCGTGTCTGGTACGGCATGGTTCCACTCTGCAAGAACTCCGAATCATTCTCTTCCGAATCATTCTCTTGATCAGAAATGATCCGCGTGGCCAAAAATGACCTGGCCCAATAGGGAAATCCCAATTCATTGGGACTTTCGATCCAACCAAATAGATCGGGGTACCATATTCTAGGAGCCCAAACTATGTCATTGACGAAATCCTCCTCTCTCTGTTGCGGGTCGAGGTTTCCTTCTCCAAATGCAACCCCTTCTTCCAATTCAAACTCCGATTCGTCTTTTTCATAGATAAATTTCTGATCAACGCTAGAACCAAATCCATTTTGCATCATATCTAAGGGATTCCTTCGTTCGGACCGAAGAAGAAATGTCACTCGATCATTATCAAACTGACTGCCATCTTTTTCTGTCCGAGAGGATCCCACCAGAGTGACTTCTCCTTCGAATACTTCTAATAGGCCACGAACTAGAGCGGAATCAGTCTCAACCAAATAAGAAGTGATCCCAGTTTTTTCATCGGGTCCGGGTAGAGACCAAAGATCATGAGCGACCGATCCGGCAGAACAACTCAAAAGATAAAGAAGTATCGTTAATCTCTTCATGCTCGTTGCAAGTTCGAAGTACCAGTTGTACAAATAAGAACCCCCAGGGAATCCCTTCTTCAGATAGATAGATATAGGATCTATGGGGCCATTACTTAGAAGTACATTTTGTGCAATAGCCCTTCCTATCTGATAGAAAAGGATCCCATGATCCTGAACCGGTCTTACCTTGGCTCGAAAATCCCAAGTTTGTCTATGAAGAGCAGAGCGAATTGTATGAGTGTCTATAATGGATTTCTTCTGTGCAATACTAATAGATAGGGCCTCATTAGTAAGTGCTACAAGATCTCGTACACTGGAACCCATGGTTATGGACCCGAATCCATTAGGATGGGACAGTTTCTTTTCCAAGTGAAATCCCCTAGTATATGCAAGAGTGAAAAAGTGCTTTCGTTGTTGTGGAATAAGAAGCCTTCGTAGCTTAAGGCATGTATTTAATTTATTCGGAGCTATTAGAGAGGGATCCACTTTTTGCGGAATATGAGTCGAAGCAATAACAAGCATATTGCTAGTGGAGCATCTTTCACAATCCCTGGAGAGAGAGTTCACTAATAGACCGAGGGAGAAGGCATTCGACGCACGCACAGACAGATCATGAATGTTTGGAATCCAGAGTATGCAAGGAGACATTGCTTTTGCTATTTTGAATGTAAGGGGGATACTAAATGGATCCATTAGTAGTCTATCCCTATCCGGAGGTAGCTGTAGCTCATTTAGCAGCTCTATATCATCTCTATCAAGGTCATCATCGCTATCGCTATCGTCACTCTCATCAACATCAATATCGCTATCGCTATCGTCACTCTCATCAATAGCGTAACTATCATCACTATCACTATAAGCATTATAGTGATAGTCATACTCATTATAAACATCCTGAGTGTCACTATCATAAGGATCGATCGGATCAGGAATGTCATCCAGGAACTTATTCGGAACTACCGTAATGAAAGGAACATAGGAGTTTGTCGCGAGGGATTTGACCAAATAGGATCGTCCAGTTCCTATCGAACCTATCACTAAAATACCCCTAGAGGGGGATAGGGCTAAGCGGAGAGAAAAGGGTTTTCCATGAGATGGGAAATGAAAACGAGTAGCCCCACACGAGGTTTGTGAATAAGTGATTGTCTGAAAATGAGCAAGGAATATCCGTCTTTCGGCTAAACAGGATCTATTGAACTCATAATTCATTAGATCCTTTTGATGAATGTCAACTACGTATCGTAAGTAAATTGATCCCTGTTGTTCAACCATTTGAGAACTAGAGTCATTCTTTGATAAACCATCACTATGAGTCAGACCCAATAGCAGTTGATCCATCCTTTTTTCTGTCGTTAAGGTGGACAACTGAACCAAGAATTCTCTTTCTTCATCCGCAATCAAATCACTGTTCACGACCCAGGATTCTATTTGATCATCAATCCACTCAACGTTCATTATCAATGAATAGATCTCTTTACTTGTACGACTTAGATGTCTCGTATTTCTCGAAAAAGTGATTCGATTGAGGGGATTTGGTATGATCCTTAGGAAATCCATGATACCGAGGAGATTGCTATTCCAAAATTTCTTCTTCGAACCTAGGGATTTGAACCCATAAGCGGGACCGCCACCCAATAGCATGTTAAAAGCAGAACCCCAGATTGCTTCTAGAAAATAGACTAATTGTTCCAGAGCAACTAGAAAGAGATTCTTTAACCAGAAAGAATTCCGCTCAGATGTAGGATACCTATCTAGAAGTTTTCGAAACTCAATCATGTATGATGGAATCATCAAAGATTTGATCTTTTTGAAATCCG